TTTTAGGGGACCTACATCCATTATGTGGCATAGGGGTTACATCCCGTATAAAATTTAATAGTATACCACTTCTACGAATAGCTCTTAATGCTGCATCTCTTCCGAGGCCGGGACCTTTTATCATGACTTCCGCTCGTTGCATGCCTTGATCCGCTACTGTTCGAATAGCATTTCCTGCTGCGGTTTGAGCGGCGAATGGTGTCCCCCTTCGTGTACCCTTGAATCCACAAGTACCGGCGGAGGACCAAGAAATCACCCGACCCCGTACATCTGTAACAGTCACAATGGTATTGTTGAAACTAGCTTGAACATGAATAACTCCCTTTGGTATTTTACGAGCATGCTTACGCGAACCAATACGTCCATTTTTACGCGAACCAATTTTTGGTATAGGTTTTGCCATATTTTATTATATTTTTCTTATTTCATAAATAGGAGTCCGAGATATATGGATATATCCATTTTATGTCAAAAACAGATCCTTTACTATTTTATTTTCTAACTAGAATTAATATTTTATTTTTCTATATTAATTGTACTATTTCTTTCTATTAATATATTAATATAGAATATTCTATTAATATAGAATATAATTTTTTAATTTGAAATAGAATTTCAAATTTGAAATATCAATAATATTTCTTATAATACTTATACTATACTATAATATAATACTTATACTTATTATTATAATACTTATACTTATTATATAGAATATTCTATATAAATTATATATAAATTATTATATAGAATATATAGAATTTATATATTCTATTTTTATATTTTTATATATATATTTATATATATATTAATCTAATTAAATTAATAGAATCTAATTAAATTAATAGAATATTTAATATAATATTTCTTTTTTTTATTAATATTTTTCTTTTTATTATTTTCTTATTAATATTAATTATATATTTGATTTTAGATATATATTATATATATATAATATATTTTATTGAATATAAATTTATTTGATTTGTGCATCCGGTGCTTTCGAATAGAAGCCCTCTTTTGTGGAAATATTATCCTTGTCTTTGTTTATGTCTTGGATTGGAACAAATTACTATAATTCGTCCCTGCCTACGGATCAATCGACATTTTTCACAAATTTTACGAACAGAGGCCCTTATTTTCATATTTGTCAGTCCTTAACTTAATCCCGAATCTCTTTCATTGGAAGAAAATATGGTTTCCTTAAATTTTGAACTTCTAATTGTACCCCCCAAAAAAAATGTTGAAGTTGAAAAAACAGTCTAATTAAATGACTTATACTTCCATTTTTACTTTCCCGTTCGTATACATTTCGTATACATATAAAATAAGAGTACGTCGAATCCTTTCGGAAACATAGCCTAGAATCCTATTTTCATTATATAAAGGAACCTGGAACATACCCCTGGGAAGTGATTCAGTAATTAAACCCTCATGAATCCATTTTCTTTTTTCTTTTCTTTTATTCCTATTTCATTTAAACCCCCTTCATGCATTCACTAATGTATGAAGAGTGATATTAGAAACCTGTGTTTTCTCTCTTTTTTCACAAAAATGGATAGAAGTTTCTCATATAATTCGGATATCAGAAAGATTACCATATATAACATAAAACTTCTCCGCCGATTCTTTTTAATCGAGCCTCTCGATCTGTCATTATACCTCTAGAAGTAGAAAGAATTACAATCCCCATCCCTCCTAAAATTCTAGGAATTCGTTGATAATTAGAATAGATTCGTAGACCAGGTGTACTGATCCGTTTTAAATTTAAAATAGTTTTATATGATCCTTTCCTATTTCTTCTATACCGTAGAGTTAAAACTAAAAAATATTTGTCGCTTTCCCTATGTTTTCTCACGTTTTCAATAAAACCCTCTCGTAAAAGTATTTTAACAATGTTTTCGGTGATGTTAGTAGATGGGATTTGAACTCTTCCTTTTCTATTCATGTCAGCATTTCGTATAGAGGTTATTATGTCAGCGATGGTGTCCTTACCCATGATAAACGAAAATGATTGTTGCCCCTGACTTTCGATATAATCAACATGCTCCTTTGTTCTATTTTTTATTCAATAAAATATCTAATATTGAATATATTGAATATAATAATATATATATACTATATATATAATATTATTATTTTTATTATTTTATAATATAAATTTTCATTTTATAAATTTTCATTTTATAATTTTTATAATATAATAATAAATAATATAATATTAAATAATATAATATTATAAAATGAAAATGAAATATTATAAAAATGAAATATATAATTATAATATCTCATATTGAATATCTCATATTGAATTCTATTTTTTAGAAGAATTCTATTTCTAAAAAATAGAATAATTTTTTGATTTTTATTCATAGAATAGAATTCTGAATTCTAATTTTGATTTTGAATATTTATATTTAATATCTTTATATTTTAAAAATTAGAATGTTTAATATATTTATATAATTAAATAATTCATTTTGAATTCTAATTTAATTAGAATTCTATAATGAAAATCATTTTCATATCTAATTTTCATATTCATATCTAATTAAAAATAGAAAGAAAATAGATAATTAATAGAATATTTAATATATATTTCTATTTAATTTATATTTAATTCTAATTAGAATTATATATTCTATATATTAATATTAATAGAATAAAATAATTAATTAATAGAATAAAATTAAAATAATTACTACAAATATAATAATTACTACAAAAGATATATGTGTGAGACATAATCTATTAATCTATTTCATTCATAAATAATATATCTATATCATGGTCTCGTCTTATAATACCTCGGGTGCTAATGAAACTATTTTAGTGAAATTTAACTGTCTCAATTCCCGGGCGATTGCGCCAAAAATTCGAGTTCCTTTTGGATTTCCTTCTTGATCAATGACCACCGCAGCATTATCATCATACTGTATTATCATACCGTTGTTACGTTTGAGTTCTTTACAAATACGTACAATTACAGCTCTAATCACTTCTGATCTTTCTAAAGGCGTATTTGGTACTGCTTCCTTTATTACAGCAACAACAATGTCACCAATATAAGCATATCGTCGATTACTAGCTCCTATGATTCGAATACACATCAATTCGCGGGCTCCGCTGTTATCGGCTACATTCAAATGGGTTTGAGGTTGAATCATATCATTTTTTTATCTGTTCTTTCAGTCAAAGGGTTGAAGTAAAAAAAAATATTCTCTGTGTTCAAAAAAAAAAGAAACCTACAATTGCAATTTTTTTTTTCATCCTAAAGATCTCTTTCCTTTGGTTCGAATTTTTATCCCGAAATAATGAATTGAGTTCGTATAGGCATTTTGGATGCTGCTATTGAAATAGCCTTTCTGGCTATATTTTCTGCGACTCCGCCCATTTCATAAAGTATTCTACCTGGTTTAACGACAGCTACCCAATATTCGGGAGATCCTTTTCCCGAACCCATACGCGTTTCGGTAGGTCTTACTGTAACCGGTTTGTCTGGAAATATGCGTACCCATATTTGTCCACCCCGGCGGACATTTCGTGACATTGCCCGCCGCCCTGCTTCTATTTGTCTAGATGTGATCCAAGCGGGCTCAAGTGCCTGAAGAGCATATCTTCCGAAGCAAATATGATTACCCCGATAGGATATTCCTTTCATTCTTCCTCTATGTTGTTTACGGAATCTGGTTCTTTTGGGGTTATAGTTGATGGTTGTTTCTCAATTCCATCGCTATTACAGAACCGTACATGAGATTTTCACCTCATACAGCTCCTCGCGAATGAAGCGATTCAAAAATAAAATAAATAGATTTAACCGATAAAATAATATACAATAATATACATATGTTTAATGAATAATATAATAGAATCGCGGGATTTTTTGAGATTTCATAGAATCTATTTGTCTATTGGAAATTTGTATATCTTGTTTTGATATATAACTAAACATGTATTCTTATAGACAATATAGACAATTCTTGCTATCCATATATAACTAGATAATGCTGTTTTGTTATGTTATAAGGTTCTAACGAATCTTTCTTTTTCTTTTCTTTTTATTATCCTATCGGATTGGACCAAATTTATAAATTCAATTCAATAAAATCAAAATTCTCGCGGGCGAATATTTAATTTACTCTTTCATTATCAATTTCAGATGTAATGTAGGGTTAGCCCACGACTCCTCAAAAAAAAATGGATTGGTTCTTGCTTCGTTTCGCCATCCCACCCAATGAATCATTAAGATTTCTTTTTAATAAAATCTTAGGTATTTACAGGTTCCGTCGTTCCCATCGCTTCTCGATTAATGGTTAGGTCTGAATTCTACAACGGAGCCTCTCTAATAAGATTTTAAATTTTCTTTTTTCTTGAATCAACCTTCTCAGTTTTTATTGACTTGTGGCTCTTGATTTGTTTGTTCTAGGAATATATTCATCTATATATGGATTAATGAATATTGATGCTTTATTACACTATCTTTTATGAGATGACCCATAGACCTTTACATATTAGAATTCTATATCATTGATATTCTTTTTCTCTCTTTCTTTCACCCCTTCATTTATCCGTATATTCTTATTGCTTTACAACTCATAATCAGATTCGTTTTTATTTCTTTTTTATGCAATATTTCAGTTGCTATAATTATATCACCAATATATCATATCTTTATTTATATTTTTTATTTTGACTAGTTCTTTAGATTCAGATAATGCGAAGCGATGAGTTGGTTATTAGTTCTTTATTAATTAATTCATACTACATTAATTAATTCATACTACGAGTCGGTTTATTTTTTTGTTGAATTCTAACCACTCTAAAAAAAACCAACGAGTCGCACACTAAGCATAGCAATTATATCAATATCAAATGATTAATTGAATTTTTTTATTTTATTCAATCTTATAAAATTTCTCATTTTTTGTTTTATCGAAACATGGAAGGTTAAAGATAAGGAAAAGTTTCTTATTCTTTGTTTACAAATATCCAAACTTTGA